GTACCGCCTGTGGAACCTCAATATCCACGGGTTTATTAGCTAAATGGCAATTGGCACATACAATACGGCCGGTCGCTTCGCGTGGATTTTCATAACCCTGCTGTGCAAAAATGGGATAGGCATTTGAAATGGGTGCCCCAGTTATTATATATATCATGAGCGATACGGAAATGGATCGAGTAATCTCTTCCTTTATCCAAGAAAAAAGGGTATTTATAGTTTGCATGGTCCAATCATTGGTATCGAAAATTTATACAATAAAATTAGGTAGGTTCTTAGTCTAGTATAGTTCCCTATCTATGATTCTGCTATGTACTAAAAGAATTTTATTGTAATGGAATAGAATATAAGAGGAATCGAATCCCTTGTATGAGTAAAAAGAATAAGTACAGTTTTGAATGTTTTGCTTATGTACAAAGTAACAACCAACCATTCTAATTGGATCAGTGAATCATTTTTCAGTCATTCATTGAATGATAAATCACTACAAGTGAGGGAGATACACGATTTAAATAACGGAAAATCAAATATTTTAAAATTGTATCTAGAATGACCGGAAAGGTAGAAACAAGACCGGATATAATTTGATCATTATGAGCAAATCCAAAATCTTTGTAGATAGATCCAATCATTAGTTCCCAACCGTGGGGCGAATGGAATCCTATACATAAATCAGTTACTAAAAGAATGGAAAAGGCTTTGATTGTGTCGCTTAAGTTATATAGAAATTCTTGAACCCAATAGTTAAGAATAACAAGTTCTTCATTACCTAGCATAGAATAACCACTTAGAATAACGAAACAGATCATATTTGTCGAGAAGTGCAAAATCGTATGGATACAATCTTCATTGTGCATCTTGATCAATTGGATCGTTTCGTTGTAGATTCCGATACGAAGCTTTTCTAGATGTGTTCCCGGGTATTCCTTTATCATTTCGTCCAAGAGTAAGAGTTCCTCTAATTCTATGAATTTTTTTAGAATACTCTTTTCTTGAATATCATTCAAAAAAATTTCGGATTGCCTAGTATCCCACCAATTAGTAACCCAAGATTCCAGACTTTTAGTAAATGAGAGAGAGATCCACCAGGGCAAAAATACTATAGATGCAAGATATAGAAGGGGAATGAATGCTCTCTTTTTTGCCATTTTTTCGTCTTTGAATTTTTAATGAACTCACCCCATTCGTTGACGCTATACGATACTAACTAATATTCCTATCAAGGATCAGTTCTATTACAAGTTATCGAGCCCACGAATCTATTCCCCGCTTTTTTTGTGTATGATTCAGCGGTTAGTACTTGAATTTATAAATAATACAGAAATGGAATAAAAAAGAATCCACTTCGAATAAAGAGATTGTTTCCAAATCTATCACTTGCTAAAATTCGAAGAGAGTGACCCCTTTCAATAAAGAAATGCATGAAAGAGCCCCTTCAAGTAACAAATATTATTCAGATTTTGAAACGAAAGAACTCCCTTTCTATCAAAATATCCAATTTTTTGAAAAAAAAAAAACGACGCATAGTCCGGGAATAATTGAGAGAATTTTCTGAAGAATATTGTGATTCTGATAAAAAAAATCACTACCAAAACAAGACAAAAAAGCTATCGTTATAAGCATCCCAATCGTTTGGTAATTAAGAAGTACAAAAAGGGATAAAAAGAAAAATTGATTGACAAAACAAAAAAAAAGAGAATCTACAAGCTCTCTATTGAAAATAAAAAAAAGCATTCATTCTTTTCATTTCAGTTTCAATTCATTTTTTAAAATACTTCAATTGGTACACGCAAGAAATAAGCCAATTCAGCAGCTTTTTGCTCAAGTTCTCGTGGAGTCAAATTCTCATCAGTACGAGTCAAAGGAATAGCGCCATGGCCTCTGATTTCCATATAAAGGACACGACGAGCATAAATACCCTCTTTCACTTCTATTCTGATGGACTGGACGTCTTTCATAAAGAATTGGAGGAAGATGCGACGATTTTTTCCAGGAAATCCCCAACGAAAAATACACACTATTCCTTCTTTTCTATCGAACTGATCATAACCACTACCTACATTCCACGAAATTGTGCACCACAAATAAGAGCTAATAAAGAGACCCGCAATTCCGTAGAAAGACATCACGATCCCCTGTGGAAAAAAAATGATTTGCGTAGGCGGAAATAAAGATATCAAATTTCTACCAAGATAACTGGAAATTCCAACTAATAAAAACCCTAATGAACCTAAAAAAAGGATAAAGGCCCAGCATAAATTACTTGTTTTTCGAGACCCTGCTATAAGTTCTATCCATATATGTTCTGATCGCCAATTCATACTAGATCTAGTTGCATTTTATTGAAATTGAGAGAATAACCCAAATTAATTTGACTTTTTGTGTGTTTCCGAAATAACTCTCATCAACTAGCACTATTATGATGTGAACTTTTATTTTAGGAGTAATTCATCGAATTGGTTAGATATAAAATAATAATATCCATTTCGTATGATTTCCTATAGATATCTATATACATATAGATATATTCACTTTACATTTAAGGCATTCGCCCCGATCCCGATTTGATTTCGTTGCAAATAGCTATAATTTATTTACTCATATATCATGTTTACACACGAATAACAATATTTCTTTATGTTCGGGGGAAACCACATCACATATTTTATTCTAAGAAATAGATATCTGTGTTATGGTCTAAGTCTAAATCTTGAAAAAAAAAAACAAAATAGATTAGATTTAGCCCCATCATATCGATATCTAAAAAATCTTGTTTTTTTGAATATGAAGAGATAAAGAAGCCATCGCAATTGCCGGCAATATTAGGCCCACGAAAGGCACAAAAAAAGAGGGTAAATTTGTCATAAAATGGATACCTGGATTTACTATTTTTACCTGTTATTGTTATATTGTTATTTATATTGTTATAAAGGTATCTTATAATCATTATTTATAATTCATATAGAATTATACTAAGCATATCTAAGTGAGTATATGTGATATAATAAAAAATATATAAATATAATAAAATAAGTGCAAGGAATGTCGAACTAAATAAATATAATTTTTCATCTTTCTACATGAAATATATATATATGATAATCGCCTTTTTTATTATCTTGTTTTTGTCTTATAATTTGAATTTCATAAAATGGAATAAAATAAAGAAAGAGTTTCTTACAACTTCCTGAAAAATTTGTTACAATCCGATCCGGGAATAGGGAGTCTTAGTAAAACTGGGGATTCTAAAAAAATATCGAAAGATGCAAGATTCTGTACTTTTCACTTTTAAATTTTCTATATTTGAATTATATACACATAACATAAGAAGAGAACGTGAAATTCGCTTTATTCTCCTTGCCTAATTTTAATTTAGCGGAAGAAGGAATGCATTCTTTTTTTTTGATAGAGGTTTTTACTGATTAGTAATCGGGAATGTCGGTAAAAAAAAATGATCCGCATAATTATTTTTACAATTAAATCTTATGTTATCAAATGCTACCAAGCCAAAATCTGTAGAATGGATTTTGGCTTTGATTTCTATAAACTAAATAACTACTCGTTTTATAAAAAAAAAAATAATAATTTATATTTTGATTAATTAATATATTTTTTTTTTATTAAGGATCCACTTGATTGAATTTTGATTCAGAGAAAAGAAAGCGTGGAGCTGAAATAACTCACTCAGAACGTCTTTTAAAAGATTACGTGGTACGATTAGGTCGAATTGGCCCTTATGGAATAAATATTCAGCCGTTTGTGAGCCCTCAGGTACTGTCGTATTCAATGTTTGTTCAATTACTCTTTTACCCGCAAATGCAATGTAGGCATTGGGTTCGGCAATAATGATATCGCCCAACATACCAAAACTGGCTGTCACCCCACCAGTAGTAGGAGATGTAAGGATTGATACATAGAATAACTTTTTCTTTGATTGATAATCATATAAAGCGGAAGCTATTTTAGCCATTTGCATCAAGCTCAAACTTCCTTCTTGCATGCGTGCTCCTCCGGAAGCACACACTAGAATAAGAGGCAAAAACCGATTGGTAGCATATTCGATCAAACGAGTGATCTTCTCGCCAACTACGGAGCCCATACTACCCCCCATAAACTGAAAATCCATAACCCCAATTGCTATGGGAATACCGTTTAGTTGACCTGTGCCTGTTTGAACAGCCTCAGTTAATCCTGTTTTTCTTTGATAAGAATCAATACGATCTTTGTAAGATTCCTCTTCCAACGGAAATTCAATGGTATCCACAGAGACCATATCTTCATCCATAGGAACCCAAGTACCTGGATCAATCAAAAGTTCTATTCTATCTGAACTACTCATTTTCAAATGATGTCCACAGTGTTCGCAAATATTCATTTTTGATTTAAAAAATTTCTTATAATTTAATCCATAACAATTTTCGCATTGAACCCATAAATGCCTATATTTTTGAGTAAAATCTAGATCATTAGAATTTTCCGTTTCTGTTATAGTTAACTCACTACCAGCCGGACTCGTTTTTATACTTGAACTCTGGGTTTCACTACTATTTCTGCTTTCATCAAAAATGTAACTAGAAATGTAATTGTCATTGTAATTGACAATACCACTTAAAATGTAACTATCAATACAAATTTGAGAACGAAAATAGCTGTCAATACAGCTAGTAATGTGTTTATTCCAACTATATTTAGTATCATATATGTAAGGATCATAGTGGGGATCATCACTATTAGATACACTATTTAGATAACAAAAATTCCGAGAATTAGAAAAAGAGCTTTCTAGTTCACTTAGAAAAGAATGAGCATTGTCAATCTCAAAAATTTGATTTTCAATATCAAAACATATGAAATAACTGTCCCTATTATTATCCCTAACTAAAAAAGTATCATCAGGTACGAAATTATGAATGTCTCTAACGCCGACTAAATGATCAACATTACTGTAACTAGAATTGTCACTATCGCTCCCACTAAGAGTGTTTTTATCTATATCATTT